AAACCCTGGGAGACAATTCGGATTGATCAATAAAAATCGATTTCAATGCTATTTTTTTCTTGTTTTTTCTGACTTTATCGTGAAAAGTAAAAGGGGATAAAGGCGCCGTGTGTTGATTGTCCTCTAAGGGTAAGTTTTCTTCTTCCTTATATAAAAAGGGAATAAATAAATCAATCAAATTCCGGGAGGCTTCGTGAAGTGCTTCTTTCGGAGTTAAACTCCCATTTGTCCATATTTCGAGAAATAGTATCTCTTGTTTTTCATTCCCATTTCCATAGGAATGAATACTATGATTCACATTTCGAACGGGCATGAATACAGCATCTATAGGATAACTTCCATCTTGAAAGTTATGTGGCATTTTTATAAGATATCCGCGATTTCTCTCGATTTCTAATCCAATCCACAAATTAATTGGTTCTGTCAAGCTAGCTATATGTTGTGTATTGTCAACGATTTCTACATAAGGTGGTAGGATGATATCTTGAGCAGTTACATATCCAGGACCCCTGACACAAATAGACGCGTCACAAGTTCCATATAGATTACTTCTCAATACAATTTCTTTCAAATTCATTATAATTTCGTGAACCGATTCTTGAATACCCGTTATAGTAGAATATTCATGGGGGACGTTCTCAGATTTTACACGTGTGATACATGTTCCTTCTATTTCTCCAAGCAAAGCTCTTCGCATCGCAATACCTATTGTGTCGGCCTGTCCTTTCATAAGTGGAGACAGTATAAAGCGACCATAATAAAGACGTTTACTGTCTGTTCTTGATTCAACACACTTCCACTGTAGTGTCCGAGTAGATACTGTTACTTTCTCTCGAACCATAGTCAAAATATTTTATTTGATTGAATTATTTATTTCTCTTGTTTCTCTTGAAATTTCTTCACTGTTCATTTCTACACACGTCTTTTTTTCGGAGGTCTGCAGCCATTATGTGGCATAGGGGTTACATCCCGTACAAAAGTTAATAGTATACCACTTCTACGAATAGCTCGTAATGCGGCGTCTCTACCGAGACCGGGGCCCTTTATCATAACTTCTGCTCGTTGCATACCTTGATCGACTACTGTACGAATAGCATTTGCTGCTGCAGTTTGAGCGGCAAAAGGGGTCCCCCTTCTCGTACCCTTGAATCCACAAGTACCGGCCGAGGACCAGGAAACCACCCGACCTCGTACATCTGTAACCGTGACAATGGTATTATTGAAACTTGCTTGAACATGAATAACTCCCTTTGGTATTCTACGTGCACTTTTACGTGAACCAATACGTACATTTCTACGCGAACCGGTTTTCGGTATAGCTTTTGCCATATTGTATCATCTCATAAATATGAGTCAGAAATATATGGATATATCCATTTCATGTCAAAACACATTCTTTATTTGTACGCTGGGCCCTTTAGTGAGCTTGATTATCCTTGTCTTTGTTTATGTCTCGGGTTGGAACAAATTACTCTAATGCACCCCCGTCTACGGATTAGTCGACATTTTTCACAAATTTTACGAACGGAAGCTCTTATTTTCATATTTGTCATTCCTTATCTTAATTCTGAATCTAATTCTTGGTAGAAAATAAGTTTCTTGAAATTTTTTATCTCGAATCGTATTGAATAAAAACTACCTAATCTTTTGAATCATTGTTTCGGAGTCGATAAATTATACGTCCTCTGGTTGAATCATAACGACTTACTTCAATTTTGACTTTATCTCCCGGCAGTATACGTATAAAACTACGTCGGATCTTTCCTGAAACATAACCTAGAATCAGATCTTCATTATCTAACCGAACCCGGAACATGCCATTGGGAAGCGATTCAGTAATTAAACCTTCATGAATCCATTTTTGTTCTTTCATTCCAGGTAAAGCCCCCTTGAAGTATCAACTAATGGAGGAGAAACGATATTAGACAACTCACCCCCTTTCTTTTTTTTTTTACAAATAGGAAGAGGTTTTGGATCCCATTTGGATATTAAAAGGATTACCATATATAACACAAAATTTCTCCGCCGATTCCTTCTAGTCGAGCCTCCCGGTCTGTCATTATACCTCGAGAAGTAGAAAGAATTACAATCCCCATCCCACCTAAAATTCTAGGAATTCGTTGGGAGTTAGAATAGATTCGTAAACCGGGTCGACTGATCCGTTTTAAATTTAAAAAATTTCTATAGGGTCTTTTCCTATTCCTTCGATGTCGCAGGGTTAAAACCAAAAAATTGTGGTTTTTTTCTCGATGTTTTCTAACGTTTTCGATAAAACCTTCTCGGAAAAGTATTTTAACAATATTTTCGGTAATATTAGTAGATGCTATGCGAACAACTCTTTTTCGATCCATATCAGCATTTCGTATAGAGGTTATTATCTCAGCAATAGTGTCTCTACCCATGATGAACTAAAATTTTTGGTGCCCCAAAATTGGATATAATTAACATGTTTTTTATTGGTTTGATGAATATAAATTCATCAAGATATATGCGTGAAACATGAATTAATCTAGTTCTTAATCTATTTCCTTTCAAATACCCTAAAGATATCAGGATCCCATTTTATAATACCTCGGGAGCTAATGAAACTATTTTAGTAAAATTTAATTGTCTCAACTCGCGTGGGATTGCGCCAAAAATTCGAGTTCCTTTTGGATTTCCTTCTTGATCAATCACAACTGCAGCATTGTCATCATATCGTATTATCATACCGCTGTCACGTTTAAGTTCTTTACAGGTACGAACAATTACAGCTCTGACTACTTCTGATTTTTCTAGGGACATGTTTGGTACTGCTTCTCTGATCACAGCAACAATAATGTCACCAATATGAGCATATTGACGATTACTAGCCCCTATAATTCGAATACACATCAATTTTCGAGCCCCGCTGTTATCCGCTACATTTAAATGGGTCTGAGGTTGAATCATATGAATTTTTGAGTCTATTCTTCCAATGCAAAGGATGAAGAAAATAAAAGAAATACTGTTTGTCCAAAAAAAGAAACCTGCGGTTTTGTTTCATCCCAAAGATTCCTTTCGGTTGGTTCTACGTTTTTATCCCGAAATAATAAATTGAGTTCGTATAGGCATTTTGGATGCTGCTATTAAAATAGCTCTTCTAGCTATATTTTCGGTTACTCCCCCCATTTCATATAGTATTCGCCCCGGTTTAACAACAGCTACCCAATATTCAGGGGATCCTTTCCCCGAACCCATACGTGTTTCGGCGGGTCTTACTGTAACGGGTTTGTCTGGAAATATACGGACCCATATTTTTCCACCACGGCGCGCATTTCGTGTCATTGCCCGACGACCTGCTTCGATTTGTCTAGATGTGATCCAAGCAGGTTCAAGTGCCTGAAGAGCATATTTACCAAAACAAATATGATTACCTCGATAAGATATTCCCTTCATTCTTCCTCTATGTTGTTTACGGAATCTAGTTCTTTTGGGGTTATAGTTGATGGTTGTTTTGAAATTCCATCTCTACTACAGAACTGGACGTGAGAATTTCGCCTCATCCGGCTCCTCGCAAATAAAAGGATTCCAAATTAAAAGGATTCAAAATCGAATTTCAATTAATTTGAATAGATATTAAATCTTTATTTTCTTTTGTCCTTTATTCAAGCTTACCAATTCAAAAAAAAAAGAAAGTTCTCGCGGGCGAATATTTACTCTTGCAATCTCTATTTCAGTACTAGCGCTTGTTCATCACTTCTCCAAATAGATGAATTGATTTCCGGTCCATTTCGCCATCCCAACTAGTGAATCATTAAGATTCGTTTGTTGAATAAAATCTTTTGCATTCACAGGTTCCTTCGTTCCCGCCACTTCATACTAAATGGTTAGGTCAGAATTCTACAATGGAGCTCATAATATAATTTATTCTTGAGACAACCTTCTTAGTCTTTATTGGCTCAGAGCTCTTGAATTTTTTCTTCTATAATCTATAAGAAGGATTCATTTAATATTTCATTATGGATGAATCAAATCAATTAGTATTGATGCTTTATTACATTGTCTTTTATGAGATAACTCATAAACCTTACATATTGGAATTCTATATCATTGATATTCTTTTTCTTTCTTTCTCTCATCCTTCCATTTACCCATACCTTTCTTCTGTATTTGGCTTAAAACTGAAAATCAAAGTTTCATTCTAAAAAAATTTCAGTTGCTGCAAAGATATGACCAATTTAGCATATCTTGACTGGTTCTTTAGATCCAGATAATATGAAGTGATGAGTTGGTTTTCATACTACCGGGCTGGTCTTTTTTTAATCCTAACCCTAAAAAACCAACGAGTCGCACACTAAGCATAGCAATTATATCAAAATAAGAGGTCAATTGAATTTTTATTCAACCCTATAGAATTAGTTTGATTGGCCAGAAAAAGAATCAATGAGTTTCGCCCTTATTTGTTCTATTAACGGATATAAGGAAAAAACAATCAAAGTTTTCTTATTCCTCTTCCTTGTCTATACTATAAAAATCCAAATTTTGATGCCTAATACCCCATAGATAGTTCGAACTGTATAAGAACAATAATCAATTTTAGCTCGAATGGTTTGTAGGGGAACCCTACCCTCTCTGATCCATTCAACACGTGCAATTTCTTTTCCGTCGATACGCCCTGCAATTTGTATTTGAATTCCTTTTGTATCTGCTTGTTCAGTTAATTCAATGGCCTTTTTCATTGCTTTTCGAAATGAAACTCTATTTTTTAATTGTCCGGCTATAAATTCTGCAAGAATATTAGGATTTCCGTAAGGTTTTGCAATTCTTGTAATAGCAATGTTAAGTTTTCGGTTCATATAATGAAATTCTTTTTGTAGATTCATCTGTAATTCTTCGATTCCTCGGGGTCTACTTTCGATTAATAACTTTGGGAATCCCATAAAGATTATGACCTGGATCAAATCGATTCTCTTTTGAATCTCTATACGAGCAATTCCCTCGGCACCGGAGGATATTCTCATATTCTTTTGAACATAATT